TTCAATTCGATGTTATCTAAAGGGGAATTCGAATACAGGTGTGGACTAAGTAAATCAATGGACCGCCTTGGTCCTATTAAAAATACCAGTGTAAGCGAGGACCCGGTTATAAATGATAAGGATAAAAACATTCATCGTTGGGGTGATAGTGAGAGTTCTAGTTACAGTAATGTTGATCATTTCGTTGGCGTCAGGGACATTCGGAATTTCATCTCCGATGACACCTTTTTTGTTAGGGATAGTAATAGGGACGGTTATTCCATATATTTTGATATTGAAAATCTAATTTTTGAGATTGACAATGATCATTCTTTTCTGAGTGAACTAGAAAGTTCTTTTTATAGTTTTCGTAATTCTAATTATAGGAATAATAGATCGAAAAGGGACGATCCCGACTATGATCGTTACATGCATGATACTCAATCTAGTTGGAATAATCACATTAATAATTGCGTTGATTCTTATCTTCATTCTCAAATCTGTATCGATAGTCACGTTTTAAGTAGTAGTGAAAATTACAGTGACAGTTACATTTATAATTACATTTGTGGCGAAAGTGGAAATAGTAGTGAAAGCGATAGTTCCAATATAAAAACTAGCCCGAATGGTAGTCATTTAACTAGAAGTAGAAGAGAAAGTTCTAATGATCTCGAAGTAACTCAAAAATACAGGCATTTGTGGATTCAATGCGAAAATTGTTATGGATTAAATTATAAGAAAATTTTGAAGTCAAAAATGAATATTTGTGAACAATGCGGATATCATTTGAAAATGAGTAGTTCAGATAGAATCGAACTTTCGATTGATCCAGGTACTTGGGATCCGATGGATGACGACATGGTCTCTCTGGATCCCATTGAATTTCATTCCGAAGAGGAACCTTATCAAAATCGTATTGATTCTTATCAAAGAAAGACGGGATTAACAGAGGCTGTTCAAACAGGTACAGGTCAACTAAATGGGATTCCCATCGCAATTGGGGTTATGGATTTTCAGTTTATGGGGGGTAGTATGGGATCCGTAGTAGGTGAGAAAATCACCCGTTTGATCGAGTATGCTACCAATAAATTTTTACCTCTTATTCTGGTGTGTGCTTCCGGAGGAGCACGGATGCAAGAAGGAAGTTTGAGCTTGATGCAAATGGCTAAAATATCTTCCGCTTTATATGATTATCAATCAAATCTAAAGTTATTCTATGTATCAATTCTTACATCTCCTACTACTGGTGGAGTGACAGCTAGTTTTGGTATGTTGGGGGATATCATTATTGCCGAACCGAATGCCTATATTGCCTTTGCGGGTAAAAGAGTAATTGAACAAACATTGAATAAGGCAGTACCTGAAGGTTCACAAGCGTCTGAATATTTATTCCATAAGGGCTTATTCGATCCAATCGTACCACGTAATCCTTTAAAAGGTGTTCTGAGTGAGTTATTTCAGCTCCACGCTTTTTTTCCTTTGAATAAAATTCAATCAAGTAGAGTCTTAAGTTAATTTTTTTTTTGTGGTGAACAATTAGTTAGTTAATTTATCAGAATCAAAATAAATAAAGAATGGACTTTTCTTTGGTGACATAAGATTTCATTGTATTTGTATAAAGAATCATGCGGATAATTATTTTTTTTTACCGATATTCCTGATTACTAATCAGTAACCCTCTATCAACAAAACAAGATAAAAAGCGAATTCTTCCTTAGAATTAGGAGGCAAGGCAAATCAAATGAATTTCGTGGTCCCCTTTTGATATGTATTTTGCATATGTATATATAGAACTCAAATATAGAAAAAATATAGAATCTTGCATCTTTCTATATCTCCCAAGAAGTCCCATTTTTTCTAAGAATCCTTGCTATTGGATATTGGATCGGATTCTAACGAATCTTTCGGGAATTTGGTAAAAAACTCTTTTTGTATTAAATATTAAAAAAGAAATTCGAATATAAGAACAATAGAAAAATAAAAGAAGTAAGAATAGAATAATAAAGAAAGTGGATTATCATACATAACATATATTTCATGTAGAAAGATGAATAAGTCCGTTTATTTAGTTCTACATTCCTTGCACTTATTCTATAGACTCACTTAGATATACTTAGTATATATACTTAGTATACTTCTATACGAATTCTAATATGAATTAGAATTATTATAAGATATCTTTATAATAATAAGAGGTACGAATATGAAATCGAGGTACCCATTCTATGACAATTCTCAACAACTTACCCTCTATTTTTGTGCCCTTAGTGGGCCTAGTATTTCCGGCAATTGCAATGGCTTCTTTATCTCTTCATGTTCAAAAAAATAAGATTTTGTAAATCCGATGTGGTCAAATCTCCTCTAGTTTTTTTTTCAAGACTTAGCAAACACGGCACGGATATCCATTTAGTAGAGTATTGTATACCAATAACAAATAACAGGCGGCTTTCTGCGAACATAAATGAAAGAGCTCTTATGCATGCATAAACATGATATATGGGTAAATGAATTCTATCTATTTTCAAAAATAGGCCAGGATCCGAGCTCATGTCTGAAATTTAAGTCAATGTATCTATATGTATGTAGCTATCTAATCTATATCTATCTATAGGGAATCCTATGAAGGGGATGTTCTTATTTTATTATATCTAACTAATTTGATGAATTACTGCTAAAAGTTCACATCAGAATAGTACTAGTTGATGAAAGTTACTTCGGAAACAAAAAAAAAGTAAAGTCAAATTGATTTTGGTTATTCCCTCAATTCCAAGAAAATGCAACTGGATCTAGTATGTATGAGTTGGCGATCAGAATATATATGGATAGAATTTATAGCAGGATCTCGCAAAACAAGTAATTTCTGCTGGGCCTTTATCCTTTTTTTAGGTTCATTAGGATTCTTATTGGTTGGAATTTCTAGTTATCTTGATAGGAATTTGATATCTTTATTTCCGTCTGAGCAAATCCGTTTTTTCCCACAAGGGATCGTGATGTCTTTTTATGGGATCGCGGGTCTCTTTGTTAGTTCCTATTTGTGGTGCACAATTACATGGAATGTCGGTAGCGGTTATGATCGATTTGATCGAAAAGAAGGAATAGTGTGTATTTTTCGTTGGGGATTTCCTGGAAAAAATCGCCGCATCTTTCTACGATTCCTTATGAAAGATATTCAGTCCATCAGAATAGAAGTGAAAGAGGGTATTTATGCTCGTCGTGTCCTTTATATGGAAATTAGGGGCCTGGGGGCTATTCCGTTGACTCGTACTGATGAGAATTTGACTCCGCGAGAAATTGAGCAAAAGGCTGCGGAATTAGCCTATTTCTTGCGCGTACCAATTGAAGTTTTTTGAAAAATGAACTGAAGAATAAATGCTTTCTCAGCCGGAGGAACAAACCCAAGAACCCTCTTTTTTCTATAGCATAACTTACTTAATTGAAGTTTCTTCAGAATGTCCAGTCGGGCCAAAGCAAGGCAAACGTGTATGGAACAGCCATAACATAAAACGAAACCCTTTTTGTCTGTAAAAAAATGGTTTTTTTGCGTATGGAAATCCCCACTCAATTCAATTCAGTAACAAAAGAAGTAACAAATCGAAATAATAGATTGATCTCATATATCAAAACTTTTCGGAATAAAAAATTTAGCTTTTTTTTTTTTAGAAATATTTTCTATTTGAATTCTTACTAGAAAGGAAGTTCTTTCATTTCGAAATCCGAATAATATTCATTATTTGAATTTGAATCTTTTGGGCATTCATCGAAAAAGGGGGGGGATTGCTTCGAATATTTGATCAATTGAGATATCTGGAAACAATATTTTTGGATTATTTCTTCATTCGAATTCGAAATGGATTCTTCTTCTATTTTTGGATTTTTTCGACACTAGATTCAAGGACTAACTGCTGAATCACAGCTAAAAAAACGAGACTCGATTCATAGGCGCGATACCTTATAATAGAATAATAGAACTCATGCTTGGATCGAAATATTAGATCGAATAGAGTCAACAAATGAGGTGGTTTCAGTAACAATTCACAGATGAAAAAATGACAAAAAAGAACGCACCCATTCCCATTAGATATCTCTCATCTATAGTATTTTTAGTATTCTTGCCCTGGTGGATTTCTCTCTCATTTAATAAAAGTCTGGAATCTTGGATTACTAATTGGTGGAATACTAGGCAATCCGAAACTTTCTTGAATGATATTCAAGAAAAGAGTATTCTAGAAAAATTCATAGAATTAGAGGAACTATTCCTCTTGGACGAAATGATAAAGGAATTCCCGGAAAGGCATCTACAAAAGCTTCGTATAGGGCTCCACAAAGAAACAATCCAATTGATCAAGATGCACGACGAGGATCATATCCATACGATTTTGCACTTCTCGACAAATATAATCTGTTTCGTTATTCTAAGCGGTTATTCTATTCTGGGTAATGAGGAACTTGTTATTCTTAACTCTTGGGTTCAAGAATTCCTATATAATTTAAGCGACACAATAAAAGCCTTTTCGATTCTTTTAGTAACAGATTTATGTATCGGATTCCATTCGCCCCACGGTTGGGAACTAATGATTGGCTATGTCTACAACGATTTTGGATTTGCTCATAATGATCAAATTATATCTGGTCTTGTTTCCACTTTTCCAGTCATTTTAGATACAATTTTGAAATATTGGATTTTTCGTTATTTAAATCGTGTATCTCCTTCACTTGTAGTGATTTATCATTCAATGAATGACTGAAAAACGATTCACTGATCCAATTAGAATGTTTCAGACTTTGTACATAAGCAAAACATTCAAAGTCGTACTTACCTTTTACCTTACTCTTTCTACCCATCGAGAGGATTCCTCCTATATTCCAGTAATCTGATATTCCAGTAAAATTATTTCAGTAAATAGCAGAATCGTGGATGGGGAACTATACTAGTGACCCACCAAATTTAGTTTTCGGCATCAACGATTGGACCATGCAAATTAGAAATACCCTTTATTCGATAAAGGCAGAGATTACTCGAT